ATCGCAAATATTTGTAATAATGTAAATAAGCACATTTTGGGCCTAAAATAAATTACTCGAGGTTGTTCTGTTTCCGGGGGTTTTCAGAAGTCTTAGTGATCTCAGGAGTTTAGGGGGGTAGGGGGGTTTTACGCAAAAAAACGTCCACCGGGGGTAACTTAGATCTTCGAGTAAATATTCATTATATATGCTCTTGATATAAGGTATGCAGTTCTTCAATGATTATCTTTCCAACATGCATACTATTTACTGGTCCATGGAATTAGTCCAACCTACTTTAATTAAAACTTTCCCACTTTGAGATGACCACGAAAAGGAAAAAAAAAAAGGTTGTTGACCCCCGTGGAGTGAACGCTCGGCATGCGGAGAGCTCCCGCTTATGTATTAAAAGCATTAACTTATGTCAGCGTCAATGAAAGTGGGAGGAGTAATATCAAGTCATGGACCTGAAGTAGGAACCAAATGCCAGGAATAATTCACTGTGAGTTACCCTCACAATTTTTGCCCCTCACCTTCAATAACCGTTAGCATTAAGCTATGGACTTGTTGGTCGGTTCTTACTGGTTATTGTTACTGTATTTGGCTAAATGTGGGAAAACGTATAACTTAACTTATGAATTATTCTGTTAAACCCCTAAGTTTCGCTAACTTAAATTAAGTTTTATTTGATTAATCTCTACTGCTTTATATAAACCTTAGTTTTATGGTGATGTATGAATGCTTAAATTCGAGATATGTTGATAATACATATATGTCCTTGAATACCATTGAATTGCCTTAATATAGATGTATGGTGTTAATACATATATGTACTAATTTACATAATGAGTTTTTGGGCGGGGCGGGCCAAAAAATAGTTTAGTTTAGAACTCTAGCTTTGGGAGTTAGCAGTGGGAGTTAAAATCTCTCTTTTTTGAGGCACGAGGGAGGAATTTAACCTCCGACACCCGGCTTACAAGACCGGTGTTCTGACGCTGAACTACTAGTGCAGTTTCATTTAAGGGCTTTGTTTTCAACTCACCCAGCTAAAGGGAACAGAAATAAGAATAAGGAGAAGTATAGGATGGATGCCACTTGGCCAATAATGACGTATGGGTGTTCGACAGGTATGCCACCAATTCAAGTAAGAATGGCGACGTCTGCGACGAGCGTTCAGAATAGGAATTGGGTGACGGGGCGAAAGGTTAGGCCTCGTTGTTTTGAAGTGTGTAAGAATGGGACGACTATTAATACTAAAATAGAGGCAAGAAGGGCCAGGACGCCGCCTAGTTTGTTGGGGATGGATCGAAGGATCGCGTATGCGAATAAGAAGTACCATTCAGGTTTAATATGTGGGGGTGTAACGAGTGGGTTGGCGGGGGTGAAGTTGTCGGGGTCTCCTAGGAGGTTGGGGGAGAAGAGCGCTAGCGAGGTGAGGGCGACGAGAAGGACCACAAATCCTAGGAGGTCTTTGTAGGAGTAGTAGGGATGGAATGAAATTTTGTCTACGTTCGAGTTTAGTCCTATGGGGTTATTTGAGCCTGTTTCATGGAGAAAAATGAGGTGGATGAAGGTTACTCCTGCAATGACAAAGGGGAACAAGAAGTGGAATGCAAAGAATCGGGTGAGGGTCGCGTTGTCTACTGAAAATCCTCCCCAGATTCACTGAACGAGGGTGTTTCCAACATAGGGGACAGCGGATAATAAATTAGTAATGACTGTCGCCCCTCAGAAGGATATCTGACCTCAAGGTAGTACGTAGCCTACAAAGGCGGTTATTATGACGAGGAGGAGTAGAACAACCCCAACATTTCATGTGGCCATATAAAGGTAAGAGCCGTAGTAGAGGCCGCGGCCGATATGTAGATAAATACAGATAAAGAAGAAGGATGCACCATTTGCGTGAAGGTTACGGATAAGTCAGCCGTAATTTACATCTCGGCAGATGTGGGCGACAGATGAGAAAGCTGTGGCGATGTCAGAGGTGTAGTGTATGGCTAGAAATAGTCCTGTTAAGATTTGAATAATTAGACAGAGTCCGAGGAGGGACCCAAAGTTTCATCATACTGAAATGTTTGAGGGGGCGGGGAGGTCAACTAATGCGTGGTTGGCAATTTTTAGTAGAGGGTGGGTTTTTCGTAGACTTGTCATTAGCAGTTTTTGTAGTTGAATAACAACGGTGGTTTTTCAAGTCATTGGTCCTGGTTAAAATCCTGGCAGAAATTATGACTTTTATTATGTCTTTATTTTTAATTGGGCTTGTTTTGGGGCTGGTGGCAGTTGCCTCTAATCCTTCTCCTTACTTTGCAGCCTTGGGATTAGTAGGGGTAGCAGGTATGGGGTGTGGTGTATTACTTGGGCATGGGGGGCCTTTTCTTTGTATAGTTCTTTTTTTAATTTATTTGGGGGGGATATTAGTTGTTTTTGCTTATTCGGCTGCCTTGGCAGCTGAGCCCTACCCTGAAAGCTGAGGGAGTCGTTCAGTAGGAGTTTATGCGATGGTTTATTTGGTGGGGGTAGTAGTTGCGTCTAGTATATTTTGGGGGGGCTGGTATGAGTTTTCTTGAACACCAGTTGATGATCATGGGGGCTTTAGTGTGCTTCGAGGGGATGTGGGAGGTGTTGCTTTAATGTACTCTTTTGGGGGGGGAATGTTAATTATTAGTGCTTGGGTCTTGCTTTTAACATTATTTGTTGTTTTAGAGGTCACCCGGGGTCTGAGTCGCGGTGCGCTTCGGGCAGTTTAATAGGTGGCTAGAAGGGTAACTAGTGTTAGGGTGAGAACAAATAGGGTGAGGTAGGTTTTGATTAGGCCCTGTTGCGTGTTACTTGTAGTCGTAATGAGAGGTGAATTAGAAAGAGCAATGGCTTTGGGGCCTACTTTTTCAAGTCACGTTTGATCTACTATTTGGCTTGCAATTGTCTGCCCCAAGGCTAGATTTAGTTTAGGAGCAAATCGGTGAACAACAGAGGGGAAAAATCCTAGTATGTTGGAGAAGTGATGGGGTACGAGGTTGGGGGTGGTTTTAAATTGTTTGTTCGTGAGGGAGGCCAGTTCTAAGGCTAAGATAAGTCCGATGATAGTAACAGTGAGGGCAGCTAATTTTAAAATTAAGGGTATAGACATAATAGGGGTTTTTAAAGGAAGAAGATTAGAGGTGATGAGGAGCCCTGCAATAATGCTTCCTCAGGCTAGTCGCTTGATGGGGTTAATTACTGCGGGGTTATTTTCGTTAATGGGAGAGAGAGCGTTGAATCGTGGGTGTCCCATAGAAACGAAGAAAACTACTCGTAGGCTGTAGATTGCGGTGAAGGATGTGGCGAGGATGGTTAAGGCAAGGGCTCAGGCGTTTAGGTGGGATGTATTTAGTGCTTCGATAATGGCGTCTTTTGAGAAGAAGCCTGCTAAAAAAGGAGTGCCTGTGAGGGCAAGGCTCCCGATTGTTAGGCATGAGGAGGTGAAGGGGGTGAGTTGATGTATGCCCCCTATCTTTCGGATGTCTTGTTCATCATTTAGGCTGTGAATAATTGAGCCAGAGCAGAGGAATAGTATTGCTTTAAAGAAGGCATGGGTGCAGATGTGCAGGAAGGCCAGTTGAGGTTGGTTGAGGCCAATTGTCACTATTATGAGTCCGAGCTGGCTAGATGTAGAAAATGCAACGATTTTTTTGATATCATTTTGTGTGAGGGCACATGTAGCTGTAAACAGCGTAGTTAGGGCTCCGAGGCAGAGGCAAATGGTTAGGGCAGTTTCGTTCTGTTCTAGAAGGGGGCTTATTCGAATTAGTAAGAAAATCCCGGCAACGACTATCGTGCTGGAATGAAGTAGGGCGGATACCGGTGTAGGGCCCTCTATGGCGGAGGGGAGTCAGGGGTGGAGGCCAAATTGTGCTGATTTGCCAGTGGCGGCGATAATTAGGCCCACGAGTGGGTAAGTGAGGTCATAATTTTTACTAATTATGAATATTTGTTGGAATTCCCAAGAGTTTAGGTTGGTGGCCATTCATGCTAAGGCGAAGATTAGCCCAATATCGCCAACTCGGTTGTAAACCACTGCTTGTAGGGCAGCAGTGTTTGCATCTGCTCGGCCATATCATCAACCGATTAGGAGAAAGGACATAATGCCGACTCCTTCTCAGCCGATGAAAAGTTGGAATAGGTTATTGGCGGTTACAAGAATAATTATAGCGATTAGGAAAATTAGGAGATATTTGAAAAATCGGTTGATGAAGGGGTCGCTGTGTATATATCAGGATGCAAATTCTAAAATGGACCATGTGACATATAAGGCAACGGGAGTAAAAATGATTGAGTAAGAGTCAAACTTAAGACTAATAGTAACATCAAAAGCGAGAGTATTTATTCAGGTTCAGGAGGTGATGATTGTCTCTGCGCCTTCGTTCAGGAAGAGGAAAAGGGGGAGGAGACTAATAAGGAATGCTAGCTTAATGGCCGTTTTAACATGTGTAAGGGCCCAGCCCGGATCTTGTGGGCGGGGGGTGAGGGTTGTTAGTACGGGGTAAATTAGGAGAATAAAAATGATGATTAAACTGGATGACATAATTAAGGAGGAGGGGTGCATAGCTGCTACTTGGATTTGCACCAAGAGTTTTTGGTTCCTAAGACCAACGGATGAGCTATTATCCTTTAGGAGCAGTTGTTGAGCAAGCCTTGGGGTCGAACCAAGGTTGCGGAGATTAGCAGTCTCCGTTGCAACCTAGCCTTTCTCGGTGGATGGGGGGATTTTAACCTCCATTTTTAGAATCACAATCTAGAGTTTTCAGTTAAACTACATCTACAAGCGGCTCACCCTCAAATTAGTTCTGGTTTAATAATTAAAAGTATTAGGGGGAGTAAGTGAAGGGCCACTACTAAATGTTCTCGAGTGTGGGAGGGGTCGAGGGCTATGATGTGGGCTGGGAGAGGCCCGCGTTGGGTTATGAGGAACATATAAAGTGAGTAGCTAGCTGTAATAAGCACGCCTGCCCCTGTAAGTACAAGGGTTCATCAAGATCAGTTGATAAGTGAAGAAATAATTATTAGTTCCCCCATAAGGTTCGGAAGGGGAGGAAGGGCCAGGTTAGCTAAACTGGCAATAAACCATCACGAGGTTATTAGTGGAAGGGCTATTTGTAGTCCTCGTGCCAGAACTATAGTCCGGGTGTGGGTGCGTTCATAATTAGTGTTCGCTAAGCAGAATAGGGCAGATGATGTTAGGCCGTGTGCGATTATAAGAATTAAGGCGCCTGTAAATCCCCAGGGCGTTTGGATAAGGATTCCTCCTACTACTAGGCCTATGTGGCTAACGGATGAGTAGGCAATGAGTGATTTGAGGTCTGTCTGGCGTAGACAGATAGAGCCGGTTATAATAACCCCTCAGAGTGCAAAAATAATAAATGGATAACTGAGTTCCTGTGTTAAAGGCTCTAACATTACAACTACCCGTATTATTCCGTAGCCTCCTAGTTTAAGTAAAACTGCAGCAAGGATTATGGAGCCTGCAACGGGGGCCTCTACATGAGCTTTAGGAAGTCATAAGTGAACTCCGTAGAGAGGTATTTTCACAAGGAAGGCAATTAGGCAGCCTGCTCACCATAATTTGTCGCTGTAAGAGTAAAGTTGGATGGGATTGGCGAATTGAAGGGTAAGAAGAGAAAGTGTCCCGGTAGTGTTTTGAAGGATTAGGAGGGCAACAAGAAGTGGAAGGGACCCTGCCAGGGTATAAAATAGAAAGTACACTCCGGCGTTTAGTCGTTCTGTTTGGTTGCCTCAGCGGGTAATAATAATGAGGGTGGGGATTAGGGTGGCTTCAAACATTACATAGAACAAGATAATTTCGGTGCTACTGAAGGCCATAATAAGGAAGATTTGCAGGGAAGTTAAGAGAGAAATATATATGCGCTGACGGTTTAAGGGTTCTAGGGCTGTGTGGTTTTGGCTTGCAAGGATTATTAGTGGGAGTAATCAGCAGGTAAGGATAAGTAGAGGTGTCGATAAGCCGTCTGTGGCTATAAGGGGATTTAGGGTTGATCAGCCTGTTTCTGAGGTGTTTTTGAGTCAAAGTAGACTTCCAAGGGCAATGATTAAGCTGTGGGAAAGTGCTGTTGGTCAGACTCATTTGGGGCTGGTTAGTCAAGTCGTTGGAATAAGTATAATTGTGGGGATGAGGATTTTTAACATTGTAGGAGATTTAAGTTCTTAAGGCGGTCTGAGCCATGGGTCCGGGCTGTTGCTACGAGTAGGGCTAACCCTGCTCCTGCTTCACAGGCTGAAAATGCTAAAAGGAGCATAGGGGCACAAGAAAAGCTTGTCGTGTCAAGTTGTAGGGTTCAGATTGAAAGCGCAATAAATAGGGAGAGCATTATTCCTTCTAGACATAAAAGAGCGGAGAGGAGATGGGTTCGATGGAAGGCCAGGCCTATTAATCCTAGTAAAAAAGTTGATGAGAAAGCAAAGTGAGCGGGGGTCATTGGACAGTTGTGGATTTTAACCACAAGCTTTTGAGCCGAAATCAAATATTTTTGTTAAACTAAATGTCTATTCAGCCCATTCTAAGCCGCCTTGAAGTCACTCATAGATTAGGCCGAGGGTCAGGAGAATTAGGACAGCTGAGGCTCAGAAGAATGTTAGGAGGGGTGAAGATAATTGGTCGCCTCAGGGCAAGGGTAGGAGAAGGGCAATTTCTAGGTCAAAGAGAAGAAACAGGATAGCGACTAAGAAGAATCGTAGGGAGAAAGGCAGGCGGGCTGAACCTAGTGGGTCAAATCCACATTCGTAGGGTGATAGTTTTTCGTGGTCGGGAGTTATTTGGGGGAGTCAAAAGGATACTAAGGCTAGGATCGTTGAAAGGAGGGCTGTAATAGTAATAATAGCCATTGTCAGATTCATTATCTTTCCTTGGATTTTAACCAAGACCAGGTGATTGGAAGTCACTTATACTAAATTTAGTACTAGAAAGATAGGATCCTCATCAGTAAATTGAGATGTAAAGGAATAGTCAGACAACGTCTACGAAGTGTCAGTATCAGGCAGCGGCTTCAAATCCAAAGTGGTGCTCAGATGTAAAGTGGTAAAGGGCTTGCCGGAGAAGACAGACGGCGAGGAACGTAGAGCCAATAATTACGTGAAGTCCATGAAAGCCTGTTGCTACGAAGAATGTAGAGCCGTACACGCCGTCTGCAATTGTGAATGGGGCTTCATAATATTCTATTCCCTGAAGAAAGGTAAAGTAAAAGCCAAGAATAATGGTGAGTAGTAAAGACTGAAGGGTCTCTTTTCGTTCTCCTTCTATAATGCTGTGGTGGGCTCAGGTTACCGTTACACCTGAAGCAAGTAGTACGGCGGTATTTAGGAGTGGTACTTCAAAGGGGTCTAGGGTGGTAATCCCTGTTGGGGGTCAGCATCCGCCTAGTTCGGGGGTTGGGGCGAGACTGGCATGATAGAAGGCTCAGAAAAAGCCAAGAAAGAAGAAGACTTCTGATGTAATAAATAAGATTATACCATATCGAAGGCCTTTTTGAACTGGAGGGGTGTGGTGTCCTTGAAATGTGCCCTCTCGAACGATGTCTCGTCATCATTGGTATATTGTAAGAAGAAGTAAAATAGTTCCTAATGTTATTAAAGTGGTTGATTGAAAATGAAATCAGGTTGCGAGACCTGATGTCATCAATAGGGCGGCAATTGCACCTGTGAGGGGCCAGGGGCTCGGGTCTACTATGTGGTAGGGGTGGGCTTGATGGGTCATTAAACATTTTCTTGTAGGTAAAGTGTAAGGAGGAGAACAAACACGTAGGCTTGGATCATTGCTACAGCAATTTCTAATAGAGTAAGCAAGAATAGGACTGAGGCTGTCAGTACGGCAACAGCAGGTATCATAGATATTAGGACGGTTGTGGCTGTTGCGATAAGTTGAATTAGAAGGTGGCCAGCTGTTAGGTTAGCAGTTAGTCGAACGCCGAGGGCTAAGGGTCGGATAAACAGGCTAATTGTTTCGATGATGATGAGAACAGGGATAAGAGGTCCGGGGGTTCCTTCTGGTAGGAGATGACCTAAGGAGTGGGTAGGCTGGTTGCGCATACCAATAAGGACAGTTGCCAGTCAGAGGGGTGTAGCGAGTCCTAAATTAAGCGACAGTTGCGTGGTTGGGGTAAATGTATAAGGGAGGAGGCCCAGGACGTTTAAGGTTAAAACGAAAATTATTAAGGAGACCAGAAGGACTGCTCACCGGTGAGCAGGCTCTTTCAGGGGGAGGAGAAGTTGATGGGTGAAGCGGTTAATAGCCCAGGCCTGAAGGGTGAGGTACCGACTATTTAGTCACCGATTTGAAGGTTTAGGGTAAAGAAGCCAAGGGAGGACAAGGGCAATGGCTGCCAAAGGGATACCGAAGAGTACGGGACTTGCAAACTGATCGAAGAGGCTTGTTATCATGGTCAGGTTCAGGGTTGTGTTTTAAATTCTTTTGCAGTCTTAGGGGTGGGCTTGTGTACAAAAGAGTGGGCTATAACTTTAATGGGTAAAATTGACATATATACTATTCACGAGAAGACCAATATTGCTAGTCAGGGGGTGGGGTTTAATTGAGGCATGTCGCTAAGGGTGGTTGGGAGTCACCAATTTTTAGCTTAAAAGGCTAACGCTGTTCCCTAATTTAGCTTCTTAACGAGGCGTCTTCAAGTATTCGTGATGATCAGCCTTCAAAGTGTTCTAGAGGTACTGCTTCCACGACAATGGGCATGAAACTGTGATTTGCTCCGCAGATTTCGGAACATTGTCCGTAGTAAACTCCGGGGCGGGATGCAATGAAGGCTGTTTGGTTTAGACGTCCGGGGACAGCATCTATTTTTACGCCGAGAGCTGGGACTGCTCATGAGTGCAAGACATCATCAGCAGAAACTAGAACGCGGATTGGGGACTCAACGGGAATAACTATTCGATGGTCGGCTTCAAGTAGGCGGAACTGACCAGGGGTTAGGTCTTGTGTAGGAATCATGTAAGAGTCAAATCCGAGGTCTTCGTAATCTGTATACTCGTAGCTTCAGTATCATTGGTGTCCTACTGCTTTAATTGTTAAGAGGGGGTTGTTAATTTCGTCTATGAGGTAAAGAATACGAAGTGAGGGAAGGGCGATTAGGATAAGAATAATTGCTGGGAGGATTGTTCAGATAATTTCAATTTCTTGTGAGTCTAGGATATATTTATTAGTTAATTTTGTAGTGACTATGGCCACAATAATGTAAAGTACTAATGTGCTGATTAGAAAGACAATTATCAGGGCGTGGTCGTGAAAATGGAGTAGTTCTTCTATAACTGGTGAAGCTGCATCTTGAAATCCTAACTGTGAGGGGTGGGCCATTAATCATAAGATACGTGGGGCTTTAACCCACAGTTTTGCCTTGACAAGGCAGTGTAGTACACTTTATACTAGTATCTTATAAAGAAAGTGACAGAGCGGTTATGTGGTTGGCTTGAAACCAGCATACGGGGGTTCGACTCCCTCCTTTCTCGTTAGTTTGATCGAACTTGAACAAACGCAGGTTCTTCAAACGTGTGGTAGGGGGGAGGGCAGCCATGAAGTCACTCGACATTAGTAGTTGTTAATTCAACAGCTGAGACTTCACGTTTTGCAGCAAATGCCTCTCAAATAATAAATAAGAACATAATTACGGCAGTTAGTGAGATTAAAGACCCGATTGAGGAAACTGTATTTCATAGTGTATAGGCATCTGGATAATCGGAGTATCGTCGGGGCATACCGGCCAAGCCTAGGAAATGTTGAGGGAAGAAAGTTAGGTTTACACCTACAAATATAATACCAAAGTGAATTTTTGTTCAAGTGCTGTGGAGGGTGTATCCTGAGAATAGGGGGAATCAATGAACAAAAGCTGCAACAATGGCAAAGACAGCTCCTATTGATAGGACATAGTGGAAATGGGCTACTACATAGTAGGTGTCATGGAGGACAATGTCTAGGGAGGAGTTGGCTAGTACGATTCCAGTTAGGCCCCCCACTGTAAATAGGAAGATAAAGCCAAGAGCTCAAAGAAGGGGGGTCTCTCATTTTACAGTGCCCCCGTGTAGTGTGGCAAGCCAGCTAAAGACTTTTACGCCTGTTGGGATCGCAATAATTATAGTGGCAGATGTAAAGTATGCTCGTGTATCGACATCCATCCCTACCGTAAATATGTGGTGGGCTCATACGATAAAGCCTAGAAGTCCGATGGCCATTATGGCTCAGACCATCCCCATGTAGCCGAAGGGTTCTTTTTTGCCGGAATAGTAGGCAACAATATGAGAAATCATCCCAAATCCGGGTAAGATTAAAATGTATACTTCTGGGTGACCAAAGAATCAGAACAGGTGCTGGTAGAGAATGGGGTCTCCTCCTCCTGCGGGATCGAAGAAGGTGGTGTTAAGGTTTCGGTCTGTTAAGAGCATCGTGATCCCAGCTGCTAGAACAGGAAGAGAGAGAAGGAGGAGGACAGCGGTAATTAGGACAGCCCATACGAATAGGGGTGTTTGGTACTGAGAGATGGCAGGAGGTTTTATGTTAATAATGGTAGTAATAAAGTTGATTGCTCCAAGAATAGACGAAATTCCTGCTAGGTGAAGAGAAAAGATGGTTAAATCAACGGAGGCTCCGGCATGGGCTAAGTTGCCAGCCAAGGGGGGATAAACAGTTCAGCCAGTTCCTGCACCAGCTTCGACTCCTGATGAGGCTAGAAGAAGGAGGAACGAGGGGGGTAAGAGCCAAAAGCTCATGTTATTCATACGAGGGAACGCTATATCGGGGGCTCCAATCATGAGGGGGATTAGTCAGTTTCCGAAGCCCCCAATCATAATTGGCATTACTATAAAGAAAATTATTACAAAGGCATGTGCTGTAACAATTACGTTATAAATTTGGTCATCCCCGAGGAGTGCCCCGGGTTGACTTAATTCTGCTCGAATTAGTAGGCTCAGGGCCGTACCAACTATACCGGCTCAAGCACCAAATACTAGATAAAGGGTGCCAATGTCTTTGTGATTAGTTGAAAAAAATCATCGTGTGATGGCCACAGGTAAGATGGCTGAGTAAGCGGTGGATTGTAGCCCCATAGACAGAGGTTTGAGCCCTCTTCTTACCAAGCCCTGAGGTGTTACATATAAGATTGCAAATCTTAAGAAGCAGAGTAGGATCTGCCGGGGCTTTCCCCCGCCTTTTTGTTTCGACAGGCGGGGGAAAGTTAGAGGGATGCTCGCTGGTTGGGGCGTTTAGCTGTTAACTAAAAGTTTGTAGGATCGAGGCCTTCCCCTCTAGAAAGGTTTTAGCTTAATTAAAGTCCCTGTTTTGCATACAGGAGATGTGGGTTAATGTCCTGCAAGTCTTATCAGAAGCTGGGGGATTTTCACCCTCACTTAGAGCTTTGAAGGCTCTCGGTCTAATCCTAACCTAAGTTTCTTAGAGGGTAAGGGATGCTACAATGGCGGGTGTAATTGGGAGAAGTAGGATTGTTGCTGTGGAAGTGATTGCTAGGGGAAAATTAATTTGGTGGGTTGGTAGGCGTCAGGGTATTGTTCCTGTTAGGGTGTTAGGGGAAATTGTAAGGGTCATGGCGTACGAGAGGCGTAGATAAAAGTAAAGACTGAGGAGTGCGCTGAGTGCAGCTAAGGTTGCGGTGAGGTTTAGTTCTTGTTTAGTTAATTCTTGGAGAATTAGTCATTTTGGCATAAACCCTGTTAAAGGGGGGAGTCCGCCTAAGGATAAAAGAATTAGGGGGGTTATTGTTATAAGGGCTGGTGCTTTGGCCCAGGAGAGGGCAAGTATATTAATGTTTGTGGCTTTACTTAGTTTAAATACAAGGAATGTTGAAATTGTTATAACAAAGTAGGTAGCAAGGGTTAATAATGTTAAAGAGGGGGAGAATTGTATAACTATAATTATTCACCCCAGGTGAGCAATAGAGGAGTAGGCTAAGATTTTACGCAGTTGGGTTTGATTTAAGCCGCCTCATCCCCCAATTAGGGTAGAAGCAAGGCCCAGAATAATAAGAATTAAAGAATTGGAGGGTTGAATTTGGAGTAACAGTGCAAAGGGGGCCAGTTTTTGTCAAGTTGCTAGAATAAGGCCTGTGGTTAGGTCTAACCCTTGAAGGACTTCGGGGAGCCAGGTGTGTATTGGTGCAAGGCCAATTTTTAATGAAAGGGCTATCATAATAAGGGTTGTGGGGAGGGGGTGTGTTATTTGTTGGATGTCTCATTGACCTGTAAGTCAAGCATTTGTTGTGCTTGCAAATAGAAGTATTGCGGCTGCGGTGGCCTGTGTTAAAAAATATTTAGTAGTTGCTTCAACTGCCCGGGGGTGGTGGTGTTGTGCTATTAGTGGGATAATGGCTAGGGTGTTGATTTCAAGGCCTATTCATGCGAGAAGTCAGTGAGAGCTGGCAAATGTGAGGGTGGTTCCTAAGCCAAGACTAAATAATAGGATTGCCAAGATGTAGGGGTTCATTAGCAGAGGAAGGATTTTAACCAACATGTTTGGGGTATGGGCCCAAAAGCTTAATTTAGCTGACTTTACTAGGAAGTGGTGTAGTGGGAGCACTAAGAGTTTTGATCTCTTCAGGTGGGGTTCAAATCCCCTCTTTCTAAGGAGTTGGGAGGACTCTAACCTCCGTTATTCACTCTATCAAAGTGGCCCTTATAATTCAGGCACAGCTCCATAAAATTAAAGTTGAGGGGGGAGGCCTGCAAATGCAATTGGAAGCGCGAGATGTCAAATGATCAGGGCCAGGGTCAAGGGAAGGAAATTTTTTCAAATAAGATGTATAAGTTGATCATATCGGAATCGTGGGTAGGAGGCTCGGACCCAGAGGAAAATAACTGAGAGTAGGGTTGCTTTAAGCATTAGATTGATGGTCGTGAGTTCTGGTAAGGAGGGAATATGAGCGGCACCTAAGAATAGGGCGGCAGAGAGGGTGTTTATGAGAAGAATATTGGCGTATTCTGCTAAAAAGAATAGTGCAAAGGGGCCTCCAGCGTATTCTACGTTGAAGCCGGAGACTAGTTCAGACTCCCCCTCAGTTAGGTCAAAAGGGGCACGGTTAGTTTCTGCCAGGGTTGAAACGTATCATATTCCGGCGAGGGGTCATGCTGGAATTACTAGTCAGATAGCCTCTTGTGTAATGTTAAAGGTTTGGAGGGTAAAGCCGCCTGTAAAAATGATGATGCTTAATAAAATAAGGCCTAGGCTTACTTCGTATGAAATAGTCTGGGCGACTGCCCGTAGGGCTCCAATAAGAGCGTATTTTGAATTTGATGCTCAGCCCGAGCCTAGAATCGAGTAAACTGTGAGGCTGGAGAGGGCTAAAATAAATAGTATGCCTAAGTTTAGGTCAATTATTGGGTAGGGAAGGGGCATAGGGGCCCAGAGTGATAAGGCTAGTGTAAGTGCAAGCATGGGAGCGAACAGAAAGAGTACCGGGGATGCTGTGGAGGGGCGTACTGGCTCCTTAATAAATAATTTGACTCCGTCAGCGATTGGTTGCAGAAGTCCGTAAGGCCCTACGATATTGGGTCCTTTGCGTGCTTGTATATACCCGAGGACTTTTCGTTCGAGGAGGGTAAGGAAGGCAACGGCTAGGAGGACAGGGACAATTAAGGTTAGAGGATTAATCACATGTGTAATGAGAGCTGAGATCATAGTTAAAGAGAGGATTTGAACCTCTGTAGAAAGGGCTTAGGTCTTTTGCAATTACCGGGCTCTGCCACCTTAACATGCCGTTTTCTCAGGCGTGAGGTTTCCCCCCGTCATTTAATTTATTTGGTTTCATTAAGTAGGGGTGAGGCGTACTTTAAGCATGGGCCCCCTCTTTTCGGTCCTTTCGTACTAGAAAAGCGTAATTTCATAGATAGAAACTGACCTGGATTACTCCGGTCTGAACTCAGATCACGTAGGACTTTAATCGTTGAACAAACGAACCCTTAATAGCGGCTGCACCATTAGGATGTCCTGATCCAACATCGAGGTCGTAAACCCCCTTGTCGATATGGGCTCTAAAAGGGGATTGCGCTGTTATCCCTAGGGTAACTGGGTCCGTTGATCGGCTTTGCCGGATCTGCTGGTCAGACATTCTGTTAATTAGAGCTGTGGCTCAAATTTGTAAAAGTATCTTACTTTCATTCCACATGGGGGTTTTTTGTTTCCCCGCGGTCGCCCCAACCAAAGACATTAAGTTGGCTTTCATTTTGTTTGGTCCTGTATTTAGGATTGTTTGACATGACCCGACTTGTCGTCTAAAGCTCCATAGGGTCTTCTCGTCTTATGTTAGTATCCCCGCTTCTGCACGGGGAGATCAATTTCATTGACCGGAAAAAGGAGACAGTTAAGCCCTCGTTATGCCATTCATACAGGTCTCCATTTAAAAGACAAGTGATTGCGCTACCTTCGCACGGTCAAAATACCGCGGCCGTTAAACTAATAGTCACAGGGCAGGCGGGACCTCTTATTTTGGTGGTTACAAGAGGCGATGTTTTTGGTAAACAGGCGAGGCTTGGTGTGTTTGCCGAGTTCCTTCTTTTTCTTTTGGTCTTTCCTTAAATGCATGCCTGTGTAGGGTTAACGGTTATGTTTGAGTGTTTTTCTAGTTCTTTAGGTTGTTGCTCAGTTCCCTCTTTGTCTGGGGCCGTTAATGTTCGGAGGGGAGTCCGTTCCGATTTACACATGTGCTAGGAGAGATGCGGGGTCTCTTATTACTCATATTAGCATGGTCGCTCCCATGGTTGCATGGGACGGCCCAGTAAATGTAGGGGATTAAGACTAAGTGATCAGTATAAAAGGAGTAATTAATACTCGAGCTGTAACGCTTTCTATTTGGATGGCTGCTTTTAGGCCCACCAGAGTATAATGTCCTTATTTTTAATATGATCCTTATCCTCCTTAAAAAGTTGTGTCTTAATTCAAAGGGGCTGTACCCCCTTTGACTAACTCCCTCAGTTCCTTTGATATCAGTTAGGGTAAACGAAGATGAAGAGAGGAACGGAGGGGCTGAACTTCTATTCAATTCTCGGGCAACCAGCTATAACTATATTCGGTAGGTTTTTCACCTCTACTCAAAGCTCTCCCCACCCTTTTGCCACAGGGACGGGTTTGCCCTATAAATAGGCTGTCTTGGAGTAGCTCATATAGTTTCGGGTAAACAGACTAAAGTGCTCTTTGCCTGAGTTACACTGGCTAAATCATGATGCAAAAGGTACGAGGGTTAATCTCTGCTTTTTAAAGTTTTACTGGGTTATTTCATTTCTTTTTCAGCGTTCCCTTGCGGTACTTTTTCTATTGCTTCTTTGTTCCTTTTCTGTCTCCCATACTAGGGGGGAAAAATGGTTTGCTTAATTAAGTCTTAGTGTGTTAGGGGTTATTTATAGGGGGTATATTGTGATTGGTTTAATGCGCTAGCTGTTGGACGTCAGGGCGGCTCGATTTGCACGAGCGACTTCCCAGTGTAAGGGGGATGCTTTTCTGTCTTAGCTAAGCTCTGATTTTCCAAGTGCACTTTCCAGTACACTTACCATGTTACGACTTGCCTCCCCTTTATATTAATAGGGTTTTATTTATGTGTTTTACTACGGTTTTTGGGGAGAGTGACGGGCGGTGTGTGCGCGCTTCAGGGCCAGTTTCAGTAGGACACTCTACTTCCTACTTACTGCTAAATCCTCCTTTAGATGATTGTTTCAGTTCATCGTTCGTGTACCCTTCTTCAGGGAATGTAGCCCATTTCTTCCCTTTCCATACGCTACACCTCGACCTGACGTTTTGGGCTATGCCAATTTTGCTTACTGTTTGTCCCTTACGGGGTAAGCTGACGACGGCGGTATATAGGCGGGTTTAACAAGAAAAGGTGAGGTTGAACGGGGGTCATCGGTTCTAGAACAGGCTCCTCTAGGGGGGTCTAAAGCACCGCCAAGTCCTTTGGGTTTTAAGCTAATGCTCGTAGTCCCCGGGCGGATAGTGGGTGTAGTAGTACTATCAAAGTTTACGGCCAAGCATAGTGGGGTCTCTAATCCCAGTTTGTACCGTGGCTTTCGTGGGTTCAGTTATACTAAGGCTACTTTCGTTATTGGACTTCTCATCTTCGGGTACGTATAACAGTCTTGAAGATATTCGGCTCTAGTTTTATACAGTCTTAACCACGCTTTACGCCGATGCATATCAACTTGGGCCTCTCGTATAACCGCGGTTGCTGGCACGAGTTTTACCGGCCCTCTAAGCTTTAACTAAATCAAGTTTTCACTTATGGTTTAATATTTATCACTGCTGAGTTCCCTTAGGGGTGTGGCTAAGCAAGGTGTCGTGGGCTAACAGTGTTTGTGCCTGATACCGGCTCCTTATTCCAGGGCGGGGAATGTAGGGCATCCTCACAGGGGGGCGGAGACTTGCATGTGTAAATTTGGCTAAAGCTGATAGTAAAGTCAGGACCAAGCTTTTGTGCTTACGGGGCTTTCTAGGGCCCATCTTAACATCTTCAGTGTTATGCTTTAATTAAGCTACGCTAGC